AGATACACCCAATACATCGAAACTCATCGCCCATGGATAAAGAAAAACCGTTTCAACATCAAAAACAACAAAAACTAGAGCAAACATATAATAACGGATTCGGAATTGTAACCAAGCATCGCCCATTGGTTCTATACCCGATTCGTAACTAGAAAGTTTTTCTGGTCCTTCACTAATTGGGGCCAAAACTCCGGAAATTAGAAATGCCAAAATGGGGATAACACTTGATATTATTAGAAATGCCCAGAAAATATCATATTCGTGAAGCAGAAACATAGATGCACTCCTATGAATGTGGAAAATATATCAGAAAAATATATCAGATTAGTCGATTCAAATTGTAATTGTGAATTCATCCAAAAATTAAGTCAAAAAACAATTAATTTTCATTGAATTGCCTAGTTTTTTTTTGCTGTGGTCTTGCCGCGTTTCAAGATTCATCAAATATAATATCCTATTTACACTTACTGAAATTCTATTTTCAATTCTATTTTTATATGGTATAGACATATCCTGTTCTTATACAATACAAATAAGACTCTCTTGCTTTTACTGCGCCCAGGGTCTCTCTAAACTAAAGAAAGGACATTCATTCAAATCAAAATTCTAAATTAAATAATAAATAATAATTTTTTTATTTTATTCATATTTTCATTTATTCATATTTATAATTATATATTAATATGAATAAAATAAAGACCAAATGTTATTAAGATGTATTATTAAGATATTATTATCAAATAATATTAATATAAATAATTAACTAAATTGATTTTTATTAATAATATGAATCTAATTCAATCAAAAGGTATTGGTATATTCTTTTCATTAAGATCCAGATAAAAAATTATTGCTTCTATTGATTAGATATGGAAGCAGAGTGCATTGATCGATTCTATCTATTATCTATTATCTTTCCTTGTCCAAGATTGAATAGATTTGATTCACTGGGTTAATTGCAAGGAACTCTTGCATATAACAACTCATAGATTCCTATCCCAAAATTATGGGCTTTGAACCTATACTATGCTCGACTTGCGCCCAAAAAAAGAAAATTGAGTTATGAAATTAGAGCGCGAAGTCTTGAAACTTGAAAGAATCATTCTAAATACCGATCTTTAGTACTCAAAATGGGTCCGAAATGACTGGATATTAATCAAATAAGAATAATACCTAGTAAGATCAACTACTAGTAAGACAAACTAATGGGTTAGGTTTCATATCAGTAAAAATCTTGATTTTGAAGCAAACCTATACACTGGGGCGCAGCACAGTGACAGAATCAGCCGAATGAATCGTAAATGCTCTGATCTATAGAAGAGATTTCTAATGGAATCGTGCGTTAGCCGACGATTCAACAGACCAAATGCTAAGACCAACTCACGGAAATCGAAAGGATGCAAACACTAATGGATTTAATTAAGACCAGACCAATTTTCATTATCTTTGAAAAAAAAAAGGGGGGGGGGGTTGTTTTTCCGCAAAATAAAGGCGATGAGTCGGGTGGTTCCTAACTCGCCCAAGTTCAAACAGACCCTCAATCTTCTTGCATAAAGTCAGCATCAGTAGAATTGGAATTAGGAACGATGAGCAATTAGGTTGGAGTATATTGGGATACAAATATTTATAAATATTCTATAGCCCGGTCCAAGATCCGCGTGATTTACTATTCGATATTTGATATTTGATTCCATTCGGCTTGGGTCTGATTGTAGTTTTAAGCCGGGCTCATGTCATGAGTTTGGCTTAAAAAATTCACTTATATTGGGTATACCGAGGATATACCAAAGAAAAGGAGTATCACTAACTCTTTGATCGTGGGTAGGAAGGAAAAATTCGTATGTATGTAATTGACTCACGAGGATTTCTCAAGAAGAATGGGTTTGTTTATCCGAAATTGGAAAAATGCCGATTGGGTCCATTCATTTTTTTTTAGTTTTATGCTTTGAACGATCCCCGAAGAACGAGCATGTGGGCATGATTCTATTTCGATGGAGCATGCAACCGGCCAGCTACAAACAATACAATAATGAGGAAATGAAAACTATAAAACTATACAAAATAAAAAAATTCAATAAAAAAAAATGAATTCCAAAATTAGGGCTATACGGACTCGAACCGTAGACCTTCTCGGTAAAACAGATCAAACTTATTAGTACCGAAATGATTCGAACTGTTTCAAAGACCCAACATGCATTTTTTTTTGCATTGGGCTCTTTCATCAACTGATATAGATATCAGCTAGTCCGCCATTTTTTTCTTCACAGAAAGATACTGAGATGGCTCCACGTGCTCTGATTTAGTATTTGTATTTCTGTCCAGGAGCAATACCAAAGTGTTTCAAAGAAGAATTACCTTGACGTAGGTCTGCCTCTGGCCTAGATCAACCTAAGTGAATTTAAGTTAAATGGAGTCTCTATCGCTCTGCCCAAAGCGTCAAATATGAAACTTCATACACCTTAAAGTTCATAGGACGAAAAGAGATTTTTTTGAGGTCCTT